CTGGGGGGGGGGGGGGGTATTTAAAGTAATAAAAATAGTTGTGCTTTGAGCATGTTGGGGGCATCGGGGTTAGGCTAATAAGGTAGTCAAGATCGGCGTGACTTTTGTTAGGGTGTTTTATGTGATGAAAATAGTTGCATTATTGAAATGATGGTGGGGGGTTGGGGTGAAGTATGAGTCTTGTTAGGGTGTTTTATGTGATGAAAATAGTTGCATTATTGAAATGATGGTGGGGGGTTGGGGTGAAGTATGAGTCTTGTTAGGGTGTTTTATGTGGTATCTAAACTACGAGGTTTTCCTGTTTTCGGGGGTTTTCAGGAGTGTAATTAAACCTTAGGAGTTTAGGGGGTGGGGGGGTTTTGGCGCGCAAAAAAGGGGTGATCTTAGGGATTCCTGGGGAAATAAGCACACCCTTATGCACATGATATCCTTTAATGTTATTCTTCAAATAAAGCTTAATGACATTGAGTACATTTCCTTGCGGGCAAGGAAATGTTCAACCTTGGACGTTTCTATCGGCTAGATGCACTCTGAAATGCCAAATGAAAGGAAAAAAAAAAAAGAGAACCCCTTACCCGCTGGAGTGAACGCCCGGCTAGGTGGGTAACGAGTCGTATGTAATCCCAACATTAACTTATGTAAGCGTCGATGAAAGTGTGAGGAATAATATCAAGTTATGGCCCTGAAGTAGGAACCAAATGCCAGGAATAGTTCACTAAGTGAAACCCCCACAATTTCTGTCCCTGACCATCAATAACCGTTATCATTAAGAAATCAACTGATGGTAGGTTCTTACTACATGGTCGTTTGTGTTACGGCGGGATTTTGAGTCTTGGTATAACTTGACCAATTAAGGTTTGTGTTCGGTCTTAAGTTTCGGCAAGTCCTAGATTTTCTTTAATTTAAAAGAAACAAGTTTGTGGTTTTAGTCTTTCTTAGTTGTCTGTTGGTGAATGTCTGGTTTATACCTACAATAGGTTTTTTACAGTATTGCTTTAATACATCGGGTGTAATGGTTACTATAGATGAATGGTGTTAATGCATATATGCACAATAAAAGTCCAGGCTCAGCCTGGACTTTTAACCAAAGAGTAGTTTAATGTTAGAATCCTAGCTTTGGGAGCTAGGGGCAGGAGTTAGAGCCTCCTTTCTTTGAGCAGTAGGGGGGATTTTAACCTCCGACAGTCAGTTTACAAGACTGGTGCTCTGACACTGAGCTACTAATGCATTATCATTCAAGAATTTTGTTCTCTAATCAACCCGTTAGGGGCATTATAATTAGGAAGAGGAAGAAGTAAAGGAATGAGGCGATTTGTCCAATAATGATGAAGGGGTGTTCGACGGGCATCCCGCCAATCCATGTGAGGATAATTACGTCTGCCACGAGAGACCAGAAGAGGAACTGTGAGATGGGACGGAATATTAGGCTTCGTTGTTTCGAGGTGTGGAGGATAGGGACAAGCATTAGGATTAGGATAGAGAATAGGAGTGCGAGGACCCCGCCTAGTTTGTTGGGGATGGACCGAAGAATGGCGTATGCAAAGAGGAAGTATCACTCAGGCTTGATATGGGGTGGTGTTACAAGTGGGTTTGCAGGGGTGAAGTTATCTGGGTCGCCGAGGAGGTTGGGGGAGAATAGAGCGAGGGCCGCGAGGGCAATTAGAAGGACCGCGAATCCCAAAAGGTCTTTGTAGGAGAAGTAGGGGTGGAATGGGATTTTGTCGGAGTTGGAGTTAAGCCCTGTGGGGTTGTTTGAGCCGGTTTCGTGTAGGAAGATCAGATGAATAACTGTTGCGGCTGCAATAATGAATGGGAAAAGGAAGTGAAATGCGAAAAATCGGGTAAGTGTAGCATTGTCTACAGAGAACCCGCCTCAGATTCATTGCACTAGGGTGTTCCCTACATAGGGGACTGCAGAAAGTAGGTTAGTAATAACGGTGGCGCCTCAGAACGATATTTGTCCCCATGGGAGGACGTAGCCTACGAAGGCTGTCATTATGACAAGGAGTAGCAGGACCACGCCGATGTTTCATGTTTCCTTGTAGAGGTAGGAACCGTAGTATAAGCCTCGGCCGATGTGCAGGTAGATGCAGATGAAGAAAAAGGATGCACCGTTAGCATGAATACTTCGAATTAGTCATCCATAGTTTACGTCTCGGCAGATGTGGGCTACGGAAGCAAAAGCAGTTGTAATGTCTGGTGTGTAATGTATAGCCAAGAATAGGCCGGTTAAAATCTGGGTGATTAAACAAAGCCCCAGAAGGGAACCAAAGTTTCATCAGACAGAGATATTCGAGGGGGCTGGCAGGTCGACTAGGGCGTCATTTGCGATTTTCAAAAGGGGATGTGATTTTCGTAGGCTGGCCATAAGGGTTCTTGTAGTTGAATAACAACGACGGTTTTTCAAGTCGTGAGTCTTGGTTAAAGTCCTGGCAAGAATCATGACTTTTATAATATGTCTAGTACTGTTTTGTTTTGTGTTAGGGTTGGTGGCGGTTGCTTCAAATCCTTCTCCTTATTTTGCTGCTTTGGGGCTGGTGGTAGTTGCTGGCATGGGGTGTGGGGTGCTAATTGGGCATGGGGGGCCTTTTTTGTCCCTGGTGTTGTTTTTAATCTACCTCGGAGGAATATTGGTTGTGTTTGCATATTCGGCGGCATTGGCGGCTGAGCCATATCCGGAGAGCTGGGGGAGCCGGCCTGTAATAGCCTACAGTGCTATTTACATGGTGGGGGTGGCTCTGATTTCATGGGTGTTTTGAGGGGGTTGATATGAGGCTTCTTGAGTTTTGTCAGACGGGCTAGCGGAGTTTTCGGTGTTTCGAGGGGATATTGGAGGAGTTGCTCTGATGTACTCGTGTGGTGGTTGGATGCTAGTTATTAGTGCAGGGGTGCTTTTGTTAACGTTATTTGTGGTTCTTGAATTAACGCGGGGGATGAGTCGGGGGGCGCTTCGGGCAGTTTAAATCCCAAAAGTCAGGATTATGAGAGCCAGGGAGAGTGCAAATGAGGTGAGGAATGTCTTGATCATACCCTTTTGGATGTTGCTTGTTGAGGTAACTAATGGGGTGTTGGTGGTTGAGATTGCCTTGGGTCCTGTTTTTTCTAACCAGGTTTGGTCAACTATTTGGTTGGCAATAAACTGTCCTAGGAATAGGGTTGATTTTGGGGTTAGTCGATGGATGATGTGTGGGTAGAAGCCAAGCATAAGGGAGAAGTTGTAGGGGGTAATTTGAGGCCGCTTGTTTGTTTTTGTTAGGATTGCTATGGCAATAAGAAGGCCGGAGATTGTGACTGTGAGGGCGGCTAGTTTTAGTAGGGGGGGTATGGTTATGATGGGGGTTTTCACGGGGGAGATGTTGAGAAAAATAAGTAGGCCTGCAATGATGCTTCCTCAGGCAAGCCGTTTAATGGGGTTAATCAAGGAGGGGTTATTTTCATTAATTGGGGTGGTCGGGGTAAATCGGGGTTGACCCATTGATACGTAGTATACTAGGCGGAAGCTATAAACTGCCGTGAAGGAAGTGGCCAGAAGAGTAAGGGTAAGGGCTCAGGCGTTTAGGTAAGATGTATTTATTGCCTCGATGATGGCGTCTTTAGAGAAGAAGCCTGCCAGAAAGGGGGTTCCTGTAAGGGCGAGGCTGCCTAAAGTCAAACAAGAGGAGGTAAACGGGGCGAGGTGGTGTATTCCTCCCATCTTCCGGATGTCTTGTTCGTCATTTAGACTATGAATGATTGACCCGGAACATAGAAACAGTATAGCTTTAAAGAAGGCATGTGTGCAGATGTGAAGAAATGCAAGTTGGGGTTGGTTCAGTCCGATGGTAACTATCATTAGTCCGAGCTGGCTAGATGTGGAGAATGCAATGATTTTTTTGATGTCGTTCTGTGTAAGAGCACAGGTTGCAGTAAAGAGGGTTGTGAGGGCTCCAAGGCATAGGCAGGTTGAAAGGGCAATTGGGTTGTCTTCTAGTAGGGGGCTGAGGCGAACTAAGAGGAAAATGCCGGCAACGACTATTGTGCTTGAGTGAAGTAGGGCGGATACTGGGGTTGGGCCTTCTATGGCGGCAGGAAGTCAGGGGTGGAGTCCAAATTGGGCTGATTTACCAGTGGCTGCAACGATTAGTCCAAGGAGTGGGAAAGTTAGGTTGATGTCTTTGGAGGCTGTGAATAATTGTTCAAGGTCTCAGGTGTTTAAAGTAAGGGCTATTCACGCTATGGCAAAAATTAGCCCAATGTCCCCAACGCGGTTGTATACTACAGCTTGGAGTGCTGCGGCGTTGGCGTCTGCACGGCCGTACCATCAGCCAATGAGAAGAAATGACATGATTCCGACCCCCTCCCATCCAATAAACAGTTGAAATATGTTGTTTGCGGTGACTAGAATAATCATAGCAATTAGGAAAGTTAACAGGTATTTAAAGAAACGATTTACTTGGGGGTCTGTATGTATGTATCAGGATGTAAACTCTAGGATGGATCAGGTCACGTAGAGGGCAATGGGGATAAAAATGACTGAGTAGAAATCGAGCTTCAGGCCAATGTTGATGTTGAAGGCATTGGTGTTTATTCAGCTTCAGAGGGTGATAACTGTTTCCGAGCCTTGGTGAAGGAAGAGTGCTAGCGGCAGGAGGCTGATGAAGAAGGCTGTCTTGACTGCGAGGGTTACATGTGAGCTGTTTCATTGGGTTTTCCGAGGGGCGGGGAGGAGGGATATGATCAGTGGGAATATAAGTAGTGTAAACACGAGGGCTAGGCTGGAAGTTATTATTAAGCTGCTAGGGGTCATAGCTGCCACTTGGATTTGCACCAAGAGTTTCTGGTTCCTAAGACCAATGGATGAGCTGTTATCCTTTGGGAGCTGTTCGAGTGAGCCTAGGAGTCCAACCAAGGTCATGAAGATTAGCAGTCTTCGTTGCTGCCAGCCTCTCTCGGTGGGTAAGGGGGTTTTAACCCCTGTTTTCAGAATCACAATCTGATGTTTTTATTTAAACTACACCTACAAGCAGCCCACCCCCAGATTAGTGCAGGCTTAAGAATTAGGAGAATTAGAGGGGTGAGGTGTAAAGCAATGAGGAGATGTTCTCGGGTGTGGGAGGGTTCAAGTGAGATGATGTGTGTTGGGAGGGGGCCGCGTTGGGTTATAAGGAACATGTAGAGTGAATAACCCGCTGTGATGAGGGTGCCTGCTCCTGTTAATGCAAGGGTCCATCAGGATCAGCTAAAGAGAGAAATGATAATCATCAGTTCGCCTATAAGATTTGGGAGGGGTGGGAGTGCCAGGTTAGCTAGGCTGGAGATGAATCATCAGGTTGCCATCAGTGGAAGGGCCATTTGAAGTCCCCGTGCCAAAATTATGGTTCGGCTATGGGTTCGTTCGTAGTTTGTGTTAGCCAGGCAGAAGAGAGTTGAAGAGGTGAGGCCGTGGGCAATTATAAGGATAAGGGATCCCGAGAGGCCTCAGGACGATTGGGTTAGGATGCCGCCGGCTACGAGGCCTATGTGGCTTACAGATGAGTAGGCAATCAAAGATTTTAGGTCTGTTTGTCGTAAGCAAATTGAGCCGGTTATTACAACCCCTCAGAGTGCAAAAATAATAAATGGGTAACTTAGTTCCTTTGTTAGGGGCTCTAGCATTGTCATTATTCGGATCATTCCGTAACCCCCCAGCTTAAGAAGGACTGCTGCAAGGATTATTGAGCCTGCAATTGGGGCTTCAACGTGTGCTTTGGGGAGCCATAAGTGGAGACCATAAAGAGGTATTTTGACTAAAAATGCGAGAAGACAGCCCGCTCACCAGAGCTTATCTGCGTAAGACAGGAGGGGTGTTGGGTCTGTGTATTGAAGGGTTAGAAGGGACAAAGTCCCGGTAGAATTCTGGAGTAGGAGTAAGGCAACGAGCAGGGGGAGCGACCCAGCTAGTGTGTAGAAGAGGAAGTAGGTGCCCGCGTTAAGGCGCTCTGTTTGGTTACCCCAACGTGTGATGAGGATAAGGGTGGGAATGAGCGTGGCTTCAAATATTACGTAGAACATGATCACTTCGGTGGCGCTAAATGCTAGAATCAGAAAAAATTGAAGTGAGGTAAGGAGCGTAATATATACGCGTTGACGATTTACCGGCTCTGAGGTTGTGTGATTCTGGCTTGCTAGGATTATTAGTGGTAATAGTCAGCACGTAAGGATTAAGAGGGGGGTTGATAGGGAGTCTGTAGCCATGAAGGAGTTTAGCGAAGATCAGCCTGTTTCTGAGAGGTTTTTTAGTCACGAGAGGCTAGCCAGAGAGATGCAGAAGCTGTGTACCAGGGCAGTTGGTCATAGTCAGTTCGGCTTGGCCAGTCAGGTTGTTGGGACTAGCATGAGTGTTGGGATTAAGACTTTTAACATCGGAGTAAATTTAGGCTTTGAAGTCGGTCAGAGCCGTGCGTTCGGGTAGTGGCTACGAGCAGGGCTAAGCCAGCACTTGCTTCGCAGGCGGAAAATGCGAGTAAGAGCATGGGAGATGCTGAAAAACTGGTTGATCCTAGTTGGAGTGTCCACAGGGAGAGGGCAATGAATAGGGACAGTATTATGCCCTCCAGACATAGAAGGGCGGAGAGAAGGTGAGACCGGTGAAATGCTAGGCCTGCCAGACCGAGCAGAAAGGCGGAGGAAAAGGCAAAATGTGCAGGGGTCATTAGGCGGTTGTGGATTTAAACCACAAGTTTTTGAGCCGAAATCAAATGTTTTTCTTAGACTAACTGCCTATTCGGCTCACTCTAGACCTCCTTGAATTCACTCATAGAAAAGGCCGAGGGTGAGTAAGAAAAGGACAGCTGTGGCCCACGAGAATGTGGTTAGGGGTGTGGGCAGTTGGTTTCCTCAGGGAAGGGGGAGGAGGAGTGCAATTTCTAGGTCAAAGAGGAGAAAGAGAATGGCAATGAGGAAAAATCGTAATGAAAAGGGGAGTCGAGCAGAGCCCATTGGGTCAAAGCCACACTCATATGGTGATAGTTTCTCGTGGTCTGGTAAGATTTGGGGTAGTCAAAAAGAAACTACAGCAAGAATGGTCGAGAGCAGGATGGTGATCGCAAAAATTATTATAAGTAGACTCATTATCTTTCCTTGGGGTTTAACCAAGACCGGGTGATTGGAAGTCACTTATACTAAGTTTGATACTAGAAAGATTAAGATCCTCATCAGTAGATAGAGATATAAAGGAATAGTCAGACAACGTCTACAAAGTGCCAATATCATGCGGCTGCTTCGAACCCAAAGTGGTGGCTGGCTGTAAAGTGGTGTAAGGTTTGGCGGAGTAAGCAGACGGTTAGAAATATTGAGCCGATCAGGACGTGGAGTCCGTGGAAGCCCGTTGCTACAAAGAATGTGGCCCCATAAACACCATCTGCAATGGTGAAGGGGGCTTCGTGGTATTCGAGGGCCTGGAGAAATGTAAAATAACCCCCAAGAAGAATTGTGAGAAGGAGGGAGTGAATTGCTTGTTTTCGTTTTCCCTCTATAATGCTGTGGTGTGCTCAGGTGACTGTTACACCCGATGCAAGTAAGACTGCTGTATTAAGAAGGGGGACTTCGAAGGGATCTAAAGGGGTAATGCCTGCTGGTGGCCAGAAGCCGCCCAGTTCGGGGGTCGGTGCTAGGCTTGAGTGGTAGAAGGCTCAGAAGAATCCCAGAAAGAATAACACCTCTGAGGTAATAAACAGAATCATGCCGTATCGAAGACCTTTCTGTACGGGTGGGGTGTGGTGTCCTTGGAATGTTGCTTCTCGGACGACATCTCGCCACCATTGACACACGGTTAAAATAAGAAGGATTGTGCCAAGGGTTATTAGGGTTGTGGAGTGGTAGTGGAATCAGATAGCGAGGCCGGATGTTATTAGGAGGGCAGCGATGGCTCCGGTGAGGGGTCAGGGGCTGGGGTCAACTATATGGAATGGGTGTGCTTGATGGGCCATTAGACGTTTTCTTGTAAGTATAGGCTTAAGAGTAGTACGAAAACATAAGCTTGAATCATAGCAACTGCAACCTCTAGAAGTGTTAGAAGGAATAGAAGGGCTGCTGTAGAGATGGCCACGGCTGGCATAAGCGGTAGAAGTACGAAGGCGGCTGTTGCGATGAGTTGAATTAGGAGGTGGCCTGCTGTTAGGTTCGCTGTTAGTCGAACACCCAGGGCGAGGGGACGAATAAACAGGCTAATTGTCTCAATAATAATCAGTACTGGGATAAGGGCGGTGGGGGTGCCTTCTGGGAGAAGGTGGCCTAAGGCGTGGGTGGGTTGATTCCGCATTCCAATAATTACAGCTGCCAGTCATAGCGGGACTGCGAGGCCTATATTGAGGGAGAGTTGGGTCGTTGGTGTGAATGTGTACGGGAGGAGTCCAAGCATGTTGATGGAGAGGATAAAGATTATGAGTGACGTAAACAGGGTTGCTCATTTGTGTCCGCCGGGGTTAAGTGGGAGGAGCAATTGTGAGGTGAAGCGGCTAATGAACCAGCCCTGAAGGGTGAGCAAACGGTTGTTGATTCATCGGGCTGAGGGGGCGGGGAAAAGCATTCAGGGTAGTATAATTGCAAGTGCAATTAGTGGGATGCCCAGGTAGGTGGGGGATATAAATTGGTCAAAGAAGCTTAGTACCATGGTCAGTTTCAGGGTTCTGTTTTAGGTTTTTGGGTGCTTTGCAGGGTTGGTTCATTGGGGAAAGTGTGGGCTAAGACTTTAGGGGGAATAACTGTCAAAAATACTATTCAAGAGAAGACTAAGATTATAAATCAGGGTGCGGGGTTCAGTTGGGGCATGTCACCAAGGGTGGTTGTTAGGCACCAATTTTTAGCTTAAAAGGCTAATGCTTGGACTTATTAGCTTCTTGATGAAGCTTCTTCAATTATTAGTGAAGACCAGTCTTCGAAGTGTTGTAGGGGGACTGCTTCTACGACGATGGGTATAAAGCTGTGGTTGGCACCGCAGATTTCGGAGCATTGTCCGAAGAATACGCCCGGGCGACTAATAATAAAAGTTGTTTGGTTCAATCGTCCGGGGACGGCGTCAACTTTTACACCCAGGGCTGGAATTGCCCACGAGTGAAGGACGTCTTCGGCGGAGATAAGGACTCGGATGGGTGATTCTACGGGGGTGACTATTCGGTGGTCTGCTTCAAGGAGGCGGAATTGCCCGGGTGCAAGGTCTTGCGTGGGGATCATGTACGAGTCAAACCCAAGATCTTCATAGTCTGTATATTCATAGCTTCAGTACCATTGATGGCCAACGGCCTTAATTGTGAGGTGGGGGTCATTAATCTCATCTATGAGATACAAGATTCGGAGGGATGGGAGGGCAATAAGGATCAGGATGATAGCGGGTATGACTGTCCAGATAATTTCAATTTCTTGGGAGTCTAGAACGAGTTTGTCTGTGAGTTTTGCTGTTACTATAGCCACAATAATATAAAGAACTACGGTGCTAATAAGAATAACAATTATTAAGGCGTGATCGTGGAAGTGAAGTAGTTCTTCTATTAGCGGTGAAGCTGCGTCTTGAAATCCGAGTTGTGAGGGATGTGCCATTGTAATGATGAGGTACGTGGGGGTTTAACCCGCAATTCTGCCTTGACAAGGCAGTGTAATAGCATTTTACTAGTACCTCGCGGTGTATTATAAGAAAGTGGCAGAGCGGTCACGCGATTGGCTTGAAACCAATTGATGGGGGTTCAACTCCTCCCTTTCTCGCTAGTTTAACGGGGTTCGGACAAATGCTGGTTCCTCAAATGTGTGGTAGGGTGGGGGGCAGCCGTGGAGCCATTCAATGTTTGTCTCGGTCAGTAGCACTGACAGTACTTCTCGTTTGGCCGTAAATGCTTCTCAAATGATAAATAAGAATATAATCACGGCTACGAGGGACATCAAGGACCCGATAGAAGAGATTGTGTTTCATAGGGCATATGCATCAGGGTAGTCTGAGTAGCGTCGGGGTATGCCAGCCAGTCCTAGGAAGTGTTGAGGGAAGAATGTTAAATTTACTCCAACGAATATAACGCCAAAGTGGATTTTTGTCCATGTTGAGTGGAGGGTGTAGCCTGTGAAGAGGGGAAATCAGTGGACGAAGCCGGCGACGATGGCGAAGACAGCTCCCATAGAGAGGACGTAGTGGAAGTGTGCTACTACATAGTATGTGTCGTGGAGAACAATGTCTAGTGAAGAGTTGGCTAAGACAATCCCAGTGAGGCCCCCCACTGTAAAAAGGAAGATGAAACCAAGGGCCCATAGGAGGGGTGTTTCCCATTTAATGTTTCCTCCATGGAGGGTTGCGAGTCAGCTAAAGACTTTTACACCTGTAGGGATTGCGATGATTATTGTAGCAGAGGTAAAGTAGGCTCGTGTATCTACGTCCATGCCCACTGTGAATATGTGGTGAGCTCACACGATAAAGCCCAGGAGGCCGATGGCTATTATAGCCCACACCATGCCCATATAGCCGAAGGGTTCTTTTTTCCCTGAGTAGTATGCAACAATGTGGGAGATTATGCCAAAGCCTGGCAGAATCAAAATATAAACTTCAGGGTGACCGAAGAACCAGAACAGGTGTTGATACAAGATAGGATCGCCGCCTCCGGCGGGATCGAAGAATGTGGTGTTTAAATTGCGGTCTGTGAGGAGTATCGTGATACCAGCGGCTAGGACTGGTAGGGAGAGGAGAAGAAGGACAGCTGTGATCAGTACAGCCCACACAAACAGCGGGATTTGGTACATAGTCATGGCCTGGGGTTTTATGTTGACCACAGTGGTGATAAAGTTGATAGCCCCAAGGATTGATGAGATTCCCGCGAGGTGAAGCGAGAAAATAGTCAAATCTACTGATGCCCCTGCGTGGGCAAGGTTGCTGGCTAAAGGGGGGTAGACGGTTCACCCGGTTCCAGCCCCTGCTTCGACACCTGAAGAGGCCAAGAGAAGAAGGAACGATGGGGGTAGTAGTCAAAAGCTCATGTTGTTTATTCGGGGAAATGCTATGTCTGGGGCCCCAATCATTAGGGGAATTAGCCAGTTTCCAAAACCCCCGATTATGATGGGTATTACTATAAAAAAGATTATTACAAAGGCGTGTGCGGTGACGATTACGTTATAAATCTGGTCGTCCCCCAGAAGGGCGCCAGGCTGGCTAAGCTCTGCTCGGATGAGCAGGCTTAAGGCCGTCCCCACTATTCCGGCTCAGGCACCAAATACGAGATAGAGGGTGCCGATGTCTTTGTGATTGGTTGAGAAGAATCAACGTGTGATTGCCACAGGTAGGATGGCTGAGTAAGCGGTGGATTGTAGCCCCATATACAGAGGTTAAAGCCCTCTTCTTACCAAGCTCTGGGGTGTAACACGTTAGATTGCAAATCTAAAGAAGTAGGCTAGTCGTCTACCGGGGCTTTCCCCCGCCTTTTGAGTGCCCGTTTAAGGCGGGGGAAAGTAGACAGATGCTCGCTGGATAGGGCGTTTAGCTGTTAACTAAGAAATTGTAGGATCGAGGCCTGCCTGTCTAGAAAGGCTTTAGCTTAATTAAAGTGTCTGTTTTGCATGCAGTAGATGTGGGGTAATAGCCCGCAAGTCTTATTAGGGCCTGGGGGACTCTCACCCCCGCTTAGGGCTTTGAAGGCCTTTGGTCTGGTTACTAACCTAAGTCCCTTAGGTCGTTAGTAATGCTAGGGTAGCTGGGGCAGCAGGGAGCAAGAGGGTGGTTGCCGTGGTTGAGATTGCAAGTGGAAGGGTGAGTTGGGAGGGGGAAAATCGCCAGGGTGTGGAACCGGTGAGGTTGTTAGGGGAGATTGTGAGTGTTATTGCATATGAAAGGCGTAGGTAGAAATAGAGGCTGAGGAGGGCGGTCAGTGCGGCGAGGGTGGCAAGTGCGGACAGGTTGTGTTTTGTAAGTTCCTGAAGGATAAATCATTTGGGCATGAACCCGGTGAGGGGGGGAAGACCGCCAAGTGAAAATAGAATGAGGGGGGTAAAAGTTGTTAGGATGGGTGTTTTCGCTCATGAGGTTGCCAGGGTATTAATTGTGGAAGCCTTATTTACTTTAAAAACAAGGAAGATTGAGGAGGTTATGATAAAGTATGTGAGGAGACTGAGAAGTGCAAGGGTGGGTGAAAATTGAATAATTATTACTGTTCAGCCAAGATGGGCAATTGATGAGTAGGCGAGGATTTTGCGTAGTTGGGTTTGATTCAGGCCTCCCCACCCACCGATCAGGGTAGATGCTAAGCCTAGAATAATTAGTGGGGTTGGGTCGGTAAGTTGGAGTTGCATAAGAAGGGCGAAGGGGGCAAGTTTTTGTCAAGTTGAGAGGACCAGCCCTGTGGTGAGGTCAAGACCTTGAAGGACTTCGGGCAGTCAGGAGTGTGTTGGTGCTAGTCCGATTTTTAGTGCCAGGGCAATAACAACCATTGTGGTAGGGAGGGGGTGAGTTATTTGTTGGATGTCTCACTGACCCGTAAGCCAGGCGTTTGTTGTGCTTGCAAATAATAGTGTGGCGGCGGCCGTTGCTTGTGTTAAAAAGTATTTAGTAGAGGCTTCAACCGCTCGTGGGTGATGGTGTTGTGCTATAAGTGGGATGATGGCTAGTGTGTTGATCTCTAGTCCTATTCAGGCCAGGAGTCAGTGTGAACTTGCAAATGTTACTGTTGTCCCAAGGCCTAGGCCAAGAAGGAGGATGGTTAAGATATGAGGGCTCATTAGTAAAGGAAGGATTTGAACCTACATGGTTGGGGTATGGGCCCAAGAGCTTATTTAGCTGACTTTACTAGAGAGTGGTGTAGTGGAAGCACAAAGAGTTTTGATCTCTTCAGGTTGGGTTCGAGTCCCTTCTTTCTAAGGAGTTGGGGGGATTCTAACCCCCATAGTTCACTCTATCAAAGTGGCCCTTTAAGTTCAGGCACAGCTCCCGAGCTATAGCTGTGGTGGAAGGCCGGCAAATGCAGTTGGGAGGGCCAGGTGTCAGATAATTAGGGCCAGGGTAAGGGGGAGGAAGCTTTTTCAGATCAAGTGCATAAGCTGGTCGTATCGAAATCGGGGGTATGACGCTCGTACTCACAAAAACACAATTGATAATAGAGCTGCTTTGGTCATAAGGTTGATGGCAGTGAGCGTGGGGATGGTTGGGATGTGTGAGGCACCTAGAAATAAGATAGCAGACAGGGTGTTTATTAGAAGAATATTGGAGTACTCGGCCAAGAAAAATAAAGCAAAGGGTCCCCCTGCGTATTCAACGTTAAAGCCAGAGACAAGCTCAGATTCTCCCTCAGTGAGGTCAAATGGTGCACGGTTTGTCTCGGCGAGAGTAGAAACATATCACATTGCAGCAAGGGGTCAGGCTGGCAGGATTAGTCAGATGGCCTCTTGAGCTGTGTTAAAGGTTTGTAGGGTAAATCCGCCTGCGAGGATAATAATATTAAGTAGAATTAGTCCAAGGCTAACTTCGTAGGAAATGGTTTGTGCTACAGCCCGTAGGGCCCCGACTAAGGCATATTTTGAATTTGATGCCCAGCCTGAGCCAAGGATAGAGTAAACTGCGAGGCTGGACACTGCCAGGACAAACAAAATGCCGAGGTTAAGGTCGATGGTGGCATACGGTAGGGGCATGGGGGCCCATAGTGTGAGGGCAAGGGTGAGGGCAAGTATGGGGGTAAAGAGGAAGAGGATGGGGGATGCAGTTGAGGGGCGTACAGGTTCTTTAATGAATAGTTTGATACCGTCAGCAATGGGTTGAAGGAGACCGTAAGGTCCTACGATGTTTGGGCCTTTTCGGAGTTGCATATAGCCCAGTACTTTTCGCTCAAGCAAGGTGAGGAAGGCTACTGCTAGAAGTACTGGTACAATTAGGGTCAGGGGGTTGATGATGTGCGTGATGAGTGTTGAAATCATAGTTAAGGAGAGGATTTGAACCTCTGTAGAAAGGGCTTAGGTCTTTTGCATTAGCCGGGCTCTGCCACCCTAACATGCTGTTGTCTTTAGCGTGAGGGTTATGCCCTTTTGCCTGGTTTAGATTCTTTCACCAGGTGGGGGTGGGGCTTGCTGGTAGCATGGGCTCCTTCTTTTCGGTCCTTTCGTACTAGAAAAGATCATCACATAGATAGAAACTGACCTGGATTACTCCGGTCTGAACTCAGATCACGTAGGACTTTAATCGTTGAACAAACGAACCCTTAATAGCGGCTGCACCATTAGGATGTCCTGATCCAACATCGAGGTCGTAAACCCCCTTGTCGATATGGGCTCTAAAAGGGGATTGCGCTGTTATCCCTAGGGTAACTTGGTTCGTTGATCGGCGTTGCCGGATCTGTTTGGTCAGAATTTCTGCTGGTTTGAGCTGTCGCTCTAGTTTGTAGGAGGGTGGGAATATTGGGGTGTTCTCCTTTTCCACGTGGGGGTTTTGTGTTCCCCATGGTCGCCCCAACCGAAGACATAGGGGCAGGGGTTCACTTAGTTCAGGGCCCGTAATAAGGCGCATTTGACATGATCTGCCTGTGTGTCTAAAGCTCCATAGGGTCTTCTCGTCTTATGGGCTCATCCCCGCTTCTGCACGGGGAGATCAATTTCATTGACTTGGGGAAGGAGACAGTTAAGCCCTCGTTATGCCATTCATACGGGTCTTCATTTAAAAGACAAGTGATTACGCTACCTTAGCACGGTCAAAATACCGCGGCCGTTGAACTATGAGTCACTGGGCAGGCGGGACCTCTTATACTGTGGTTTTGCAAGAGGCGATGTTTTTGGTAAACAGGCGAGGCTTGGGGTATGTTTGCCGAGTTCCTTCTCCCCCTTTTGGTCTTTCCTTAAAGGCACGCCAGTGTGGGGTTAACGGGTTATATTGGGTGTTTTTTTGATCGATTCATGACATTTTCCAGTCCCCTCTTTGGTTGGGGTCGTTAAGAGTCGGTGGTGGGTCCGTTCCGACTTACACATGTGCAAGGAGAGAGTTTTTAATACTCTCTTATTACTCATATTAGCATGGTCATTCCTATGAGTGGCATAGGAGGGCCCGTTAAGTTTAGGGGTTTAAGATAGAGTTATCGGTATATAGGGAGGTGTGTATGCTTGAGCTTTAACGCTTTCTACTGAGGTGGCTGCTTTTAGGCCCACTAAGACATGTGTCCTTGGCTAAGTATGATCTTTATCCTGCTGAAAAAGTTGTACCTTATCTCAAAGGGGCTGTACCCCCTTTGAGTTACACTCCTAGTTTCTCTTTGCGTCTGAAGGGCTACAGGGTGCAAGAGTGGGGAAATTAGGGGGCTGAACTTCTATTCAATTCACGGGCAACCAGCTATAACTGGGTTCGGTAGGTCTGTCACCTCTACTCAAAGCTCTTCCCACTCTTTTGCCACAGAGACGGGTTTGCCCCATAAATGGGCTGTCTTGGAGTAGCTCACGCAGTTTCGGGGTTGCAAACTTTAAGTTCTCTTTGCTTGAAGGTACTAGCTAAATCATGATGCAAAAGGTACGAGCTTCTATCTCTGCTTCTTTAAGCTTTACTGAGCTGTTTCATCTCTTTTTCAGCTTTCCCTTGCGGTACTTTTTCTATTGCTCCGGATTTCCTTTTCTATCGCCTGGACTAGGGTGGAAAAATGGTTTAGTTGTGTTGGTTACGTATTTTGGTGGGTATTTATGTTGGTTTGTTGGGTGAGGGGGTTGGGCTAGCTTATAGGCGTCAGGGTAACCCGAGTTGCACGGGTGTCTTCTCGGTGTAAGTGAGGCGCTGATCTAGCTTGGCTATACCCCGGTTTCTCCAAGTGCACCTTCCGGTACACTTACCATGTTACGACTTTCCTCCCCTTTGCGGGCTGTTTTTTTTAGCTACTTTGGTTTAGAGGGCTTGGGGAGGGTGACGGGCGGTGTGTGCGCGCTTTAGGGCCGATTTCAGCTGGACGCTCTATTTCCTGCTTACTGCTAAATCCTCCTTCAGTTGCATGTTTCAATGCATCGTTCGTATTTACTAGATGTAGTAAATGTAGCCCATTTCTTCCCCCCCCATTCACTACACCTCGACCTGACGTTTTGGGCTTTGCCAATTTTGCTTACTGTTAGACCTTCACAGGGTAAGCTGACGACGGTGGTATATAGGCGGATGAGGCAAGAGGGGGTGAGGTTTAACGGGGGTTATCGGTTCTAGAACAGGCTCCTCTAGGTGGATGTTAAGCACCGCCAAGTCCTTTGGGTTTTAGACTAGTGTTCGTAATTCCCGGGCGGATTTTGAGTGTACTTTACAATCGATGTTTAGGGCTAAGCATAGTGGGGTATCTAATCCCAGTTTGTTTCTTAGCTTTCGTGGGTTCAGGGCAGATAAAGCTACTTTCGTAATTGGGTTTCATGTCCTCGGGTGCATATAACAGCTTTGAGGATGTTCAGCTTTAGTTTGGTTAATTTTCCCTAACCACCCCTTACGCCGCTGTCTGTCAACTCGGGCCTCTCGTATAACCGCGGTGGCTGGCACGAGTTTTACCGGCCCTATTTAACCTTAACTAAGTCAAGCTTTCACTCATGGCTTAATGTTTATCACTGCTGAGTTCCCTTGGGGGTGTGGCTAAGCAAGGCGTCGTGGGCTAGATGGGTCTGTGCCTGATGCCAGCTCCTTGTTCCCGAACGGGGCGTTGTGGGCATTCTCACAGGGGTGCGGATGCTTGCATGTGTAAGTCCGGTTAAAGCTGACAGTAAAGTCAGGACCAAGCCTTTGTGCTTGCGGGGCTTTTTAAGGCCCATCTTAACATCTTCAGTGTTATGCTTTAATTAAGCTACGATAGC